AATATAGAATATTATTTCCAAGACTACAGGATACGACTGATTAGCCAATGTTTCAAAATTTAATGTTGGTTCATTAGAACCATATAAACCGATACCCAAAACCCCCATTAAGAGAAAAATAGAACCTCCCGCTGTATACAAAATAAATTTTGTAGCTGAGTACAGACGTTTCCTCCCCCCCCACATAGATAGAAGTAGATAAACGGGAATTAATTCTAACTCCCACACGATGAAAAAAAGTAAAAGGTCCCGAGAAGAAAATAATCCTATTTGACCACTGTACATTGCTAACATCAGGAAATGAAATAATCGAGAATCTCGAGTAACCGGCCAAGCTGCTAAAGTTGCTAAGGTGGTGATGAATCCCGTTAGTAAAATGGGTCCTATAGAAAGTCCATCTATTCCTAATCTCCAATGGAAATCAAAAAAACGTATCCATTTATAATCCTCCACCAGTTGGATTAATGGATCATCCATTTGGAAATGATAACAGAATGTATAGGCCGTTAGAAGGAGTTCGGAGATACATATACATATAGTATACCAACGAATGGCCCTATTTCCTCTATGCGGAAGAAAGAAAATTAAGGAACCTGCAAATATTGGAAAAATTACAATTATTGTTAACCAAGGAAAATAATTCGTGGTAAAGACAAGATACACTTAGACCAGAAAAACCCGTGCTCAAAAAATTTTGAGCACGGGTTTTGTCGGTAAAAAAATCAAATGGATTCCAGTAAAATTTTCTCGAACGTATTAATAAGCTAGACCCATACTGCGAGTTGTTTCATGCCATAAATAAACTCGAACACTCAAGAAATCCGTTGGACAGGCGGATTCACATCTTTTACAACCAACGCAGTCTTCGGTTCTTGGAGCAGAAGCAATTTGTTTAGCTTTACATCCGTCCCAAGGTATCATTTCTAATACATCGGTCGGGCAGGCTCGGACACATTGAGTACATCCTATACACGTATCATAAATCTTTACTGAATGTGACATTGAATCTATACATTTTTGAACGTCATAAATTTTCGACCTAGTATAAGCTTATAAACAAATTCTATATTTAGATACCAGACGAATCAACAAGTTATCAGAATTTTTAGAATCAATCTACTTCTGGATTGGTTTATGAGAAAGGTCCAAAATACTTTGATTTCTTTGATTTTTGCAAACAAGATCATATCTTAATGTAGCAAACATATTAATTCAAATTCCTTTATGAACATTAGAATTTATATGATTAATACTAGTTATTCAACAAATTCGATTGGTTAATACGAGTGGATTTTCGGTTACGATAAATTGATGAAACAATAGCTAGTCCAATAGCTGCTTCAGCGGCTGCAATAGCTATAACAAAAATTGAGAAAATGTCTCCTTTTAATTGACGATTATCAAAAAAATTAGAAAATGTTACAAAATTGATATTAACTGCATTCAATATAAGTTCAAGACACATAAGAGCTCTAACCATACTTCGACTAGTGATCAATCCATAGATACCGATAGAAAATAAATAGGCACTCAAAACAAGTAAATGTTCGAGCATCATTAACCAACTCCTTATCAATCTTATTCATTTCAATCTAAACAATAATTCAATCGAATCGATGGAATCGCATATAACAAGTATTCCATACTTGAATTCCTTATTTATTATTATTGACGAGCTAGAGCAATTGCACCTATTAAAGCAACTAAAAGAATTATTGAAACGAGTTCAAATGGAAGAAAAAAATCTGTTGATAAATGAACTCCAATTTGTTGACTATTAGTTATCAAATCTTGCTCTAGAATCTGGTTTGATCTTGTAGTCCAAATAATACCGTACCATGAGGTATCTGTAATAGTAGTAATTAGTGAAATAAAAAGACTTGTACAAACCATCAAAGTAACCCCATCCCCAATAGTCCAAAGATGAAAATCTTTGTAATAGTCTGAACCATTCATGAACATCACAGCAAAAATGATTAAAACATTTATAGCTCCTACGTAAATAAGTAGTTGCGCAGCAGCTACAAAGTAGGAGTTCAATAGAGTATATAATAAGGATATACAAACAAGAACCAACCCCAACGAAAAGGCAGAATAAATTGGATTGGGAAGTAATACGACTCCTAGACCTCCTAAGATTAGACCCGATCCCAGAAAGACTAAAAGAAAATCATGTATTGGTCCAAGTAAATCCATTAAAAAAAATAGAAATTGAAATATTTCATGACTTTATTGACCTGAGTAGGAAAAAAGAAGTTTCTTTATTTTTTATGATAGTTCTTAACTAAATGAAATTTGAATGGGTGTGGGTTGATGTAGATAGTGTTAGTGGAGCACTCTCATTCAATATCCGAAAGCATAGTTTGAAACTATATCCATTTTGAAATCATTACTCTAATATAAATATAGAAATATATTTTAAATCCAAGTTTAAATTAAAGGACTATTTTAACCAACTAATCAAAAGTTTGTATTGATTAAAGAAAACCTTATCCTTTTA